ATAATTCCTATTGGGGATCAATATTATCAATTCAAAGAATTGATGGTTTACTTGGACTGATAAAAGAAAGTATCCAGGCTCCGTTCATATAATACCAAATTGGAAATGGTAAGAGTAAAAAAGGGAGTGTAAAATGTAGTAATAGAAATCATAAATATTAAAGAAATAAATGAAAGAAATAATAAGAATATAATAAAGAAAAATAAAATATAAATTTCATTAAATTCTTCATAAAATTGAGATTCATTAGTAATTAAATAGAATATGAATATAATATAACTTACTATAATAGAAAGATAATAGAATCTTAGAATTTAGAATATAATATATTATGTAGAATATATGATGATTATGTATGTAGAATATATGATGATTATGATTACACAATTACCGTTTGTATAATATAGAATAGACTCTTCTTAGATTTAGATTTACTATAGGGATAATATCAAACTACCTACCAATGAAGTAGTATGATTAATACATCAAATATTTTGGGGAAAGGTATGAAACAATTGAAAAAAAAAAGAAGTGGTACTGGAATCATTTGACCTATATGCGCAAATGGAATTCGGGCAAATCTTCCCCCGGAGTAGAACAAGAACCTAAAAGAATTGAAAGGGCCATTCAGGAACAAGAAAATTACATCGTAATTTGAATTTCGATGAAACAATACATCAATGAGAAGTTAGTTCAATAAGTTCATAAAATTCTTTTTCATTTTCTACATTATAGAATAGAGGTAAGGAGAAGGGGCAAAACTCATTAAAAAAAAAAAGAAATAGGATTGGAATCGACACATTGATTTTTTTCTTTTGAACCGTATGCATCCAAAGGTGCACGTACGGTTCCTCAGGGATACAATTTTATCCTAATCAACCGACTTCATCGAGAAAGATTACTTTTTTTAGGCCAAGAGGTTGATAGCGAGATCTCGAATCAAATTGTTGGTCTCATGGTATATCTCAGCATAGAAGATGATACTAGGGATCTTTATTTGTTTATAAATTCTCCAGGTGGATGGGTAATACCAGGAATAGCCATTTATGATACTATGCAATTTGTGTTACCAGATGTACATACAATATGTATGGGATTAGCCGCTTCAATGGGATCTTTCATTCTGGTCGGAGGAGAAATTACCAAACGTCTAGCATTCCCTCACGCTTGGCGCCAATGAGTTTTTTTTATTTGATAAAAAAAAAAAAAGAATACTATGCCTTCGCTGTATCGAATATGAATTAAATAAAGAATAAGTAATAATAGCATGGCACTTCGAGTTCGATATGAACAAACCATTATTGTTTTTTTTTCTAACATGAGATTTTGTATCGAAATAGTAGTATGAAAGAAGGGTTATTCCCAATTTGATTTTCTGTGTCAAGCAAGAGTCAATTTCAGCGTCACAAACCATTATTCTTCCACTCTTCCACAACAGAAGTCTCTTTCTTATTTTTATGTTATGAGAGGAAAGAATCAAAAAAAAGGAAAAAATGATTTTTTCCTTCTTAGATCTTATCAAAAAGAAACTTTGGGATTGCTAAACCACATACGAGATAAATATATAAAGCAACAGAACCATCATAGTATCTTTTTAACTACTACGAAAGGAAGGGTGGTAAATGGATCATTTAAGAATTTGGATCATATAGGTTCTATTTATTCTTTTCGATAAAAGAAATTCTATCAAAAAAAGAAAATCCATTGCAGAGCCGTATGCAATGTACAAAAGATGCCTGTACGGTTGTTTAATTCTATTTTTTTATTGTTATTTTGATTCCCCCTTACTTTAATCCATCCAATCGTGCGATATATAGATAGAAGAACCATTCATGATGTTATATCAATATCATCAGGGTTATGATTCACCAACCTGCTAGTTCTTTTTACGAGGCACAAGCAAGGGATTTTATCCTGGAAGCAGAAGAACTATTGAAACTTCGCGAAACTCTCACAAAAGTTTATGTACAAAGAACGGGCAACCCTTTATGGGTTATATCCGAAGATATGGAAAGGGATGTTTTTATGTCAGCAACAGAAGCTCAAGCTCATGGCATCGTTGATCTTGTCGCGATCGAAAATGAAAATACTGGGAATTCCATATAAATATACGAATTACTTTTCAAAAATTACGTGTGAATAGAAATCATTCATAATAATCAATCATCCGGTTAAGATCGATCTAAGCCAACCCGCTCTATTCTATCTAGAATGAGATTCTATAGATACACCATGCCAACCATTAAACAACTTATTAGAAACGCAAGACAGCCAATAAGAAATGTCACGAAATCTCCCGCTCTTCGAGGATGTCCTCAGCGTCGAGGAACATGTACTAGGGTGTATGTGCGACTCGTTAAGTTCAGATCATGAGTTTGAAGAAATGCAAAAATTTTTTCCGGTATCAACGACCACTACCAATGAATTAGGATAGATAGGGTGGAACACGGCCTTTTGATTTACTAGTATCAAGAGTATCAAGATCTATTATCTACCTAATTATGTTATGAATTTATGGTTTCTATTGGTGCAAATCCAATCACTCCGTTTGAGATGAGAAGGAATTCTCCATTGGTAACAAATAGTTATCCATTAAGCGGAGGAAAAAGGTTATGCTCCTATTCCTTTTCTTGAAAAAAAAACGGACTAACAAGGTCAGCTACCTAGCCAACTTTCAGAATTAAATACCGTCACTGTATGGATAGCTTTTTTGTGAAAAGGACTATTACTTTAGAATTAGAATTGAAAAAAGAATTCTAATTTAAAATGGATGGGTAGAGCCAAAGAGTGTGAACTATACAAGTTCACAAGAAATTTTGATGAAATGTGAAAGAAGAGGCTCCGGTGTATAGAGAGGACCTCACCGTTTCAGAAGTTACCATATAAACGAGAAAACCCACTATTATTTTTTCTTTAGTAGCAGTCGAATTTCTTATTTCCAGGCGAGATACCTTGAAGAAAGAAAAAATCGTGGTCGGGAAGGTCATAGTCGCAAAAGCCATTGGAATTTATATTTTATATATCGGAAGAATCCGTTTTGTTATTAATCGACCGGAAGAAAAGGATGACTGAAAGAAGAGAAATCAATTAGTTATTCAATAAAGTTTCATTTGATTCAATGACCAGAGTTAAACGAGGATATACAGCTCGGAGACGTCGAAAAAAGATTCGTTTATTTGCATCAACCTTTATAGGGGCTCATTCAAGACTGACTCGAACGACTACTCAACAAAGAATGAGAGCTTTGATTTCCTCTCATCGAGATAGGAGCAGGAAAAAGAGAGATTTTCGTCGTTTGTGGATCACTCGGATAAATGCGGTAACTCGTGAGGATAGGCTATTCTATAGTTATAGCCTCTTCATCCACAATCTGTACAAAAGACAATTGCTTCTGAATCGTAAAATACTTGCGCAAATAGCCCTATCAAATAAGAATTGTTTTGATATTATTTCAAAGAAAATTATCAATTAAAAAGAAAAGAATACAAATCAAATAAAGGAATAAAAGAATCTTAATAGAATCTATTATACAGGAAACAAGAATGATTGAAACAGGATTTCCCGGAGAATGGACTCCGGGAAGATAGAATAAAAAGAAATTAATATTTGAGTAGTAGGAAGAAACGAACATCTTTCAAGAAAAAAGATTTCTTCCCCATTTTTCCTTTTTTATAATACAAGAATCAAATCTGGATCCTAGTTTTTTTTCGAGCAAAACATTAATATGAGCTTGAGTTCCGATTGGAGTTTTGAAGAGTATATCTATTTAGTATTTATTTTTGGTTCTAGGACCAGTAGTTCTAGGAATCGACTCCACTCTCTCCAATTGTTTCTCATTATTACGAAAAGGTAACAAAGATAAAATACGAGCTTGTTTTATAGCAATAGTAATTAATCGTTGTTGTTTCAAAGTCAACCTATTCGTCCGTCTAGATAAGATTTTTCCTTGTTCACTAAGAAATCGACTAATTAAACTCATGTTTCTATAATCGATTCGATCCCCCGATCCGATTAGGGGTAAACGTCTACGAAAAGATCGCTTGGATTTACGAAAAGGTTGTTTGGATTTATCCATGGTTTGCTTATTCCTTGTTTGTTTATTCCTTCGATATAAAATAAAATCCTCTTTTTTTTCTTATTCATTTAAGATTCGACCAAAATAGGATTAGGTTTGTATTATCTATGTTAAGATGTAAAGTTCTTACTCTTCCCACTACTTGGAAAAATCAAACACGAATTCTTTTCTATCTATTTCTTTATTTCCCCATGAATCGTATACTTTTGACAATAGCGACAAAATTTTCTAAATTCTAGTCGATTGGGTGTATTGTGTCGATTCTTTTGAGTAATATATCTAGAAATGCCCAGCAATTCTTTATTGACACCCTTTCGAACACAACAGGTACATTCCAAAATCACTATAATTCTAATATCCTTACCCTTGGCCACGAACCTCCTTTTCATTTTGGATCGACTTCGTTCGCTATGTAATTTCTAACTATTTTCTTTTTTGAATTCTTAGAATTCGAATGACTTCGAAGTACTATAATCTAAAATAGAATTACTATAATATTATAAATATAAAGAAAAAGAGTCATATTCATTAATAGAAGAATATTAAGAATATCGTAATAATTAATTAATACAATTTTTTCTAACTATGAATCATTTCTATACTAATCTCAGTATTTTCTTCTTTCTATGTTAGAATTTCGTGGAACCGTCCCTAGACTGGATCCACATTTCTATTTTTTACCAAAAAATTTCACTGTATTTTGACTGAGATTCAATACACTCTTTCTTTTTTTTTAGGATAGATTAGGATATAAAAGAAAAAGAATTTAGAGCCATGTTACGTAGAATTCTATCTCAAATCTTCTTCATTTTTTATCAATACAAGAATTTCATCAGGATGAAAAAAAGGGGAATGACAAGGCATCTGGAAATAAACGATTAATTTCTATCAATAGACCTGCTAAAGACCCAAACCATAAAGTGGTTAACACAGGTGCCGTTGAGAGATATGTTTTTATATCTCGCATTGAAAATCCTCCTTCTTCTTTTATTTTCTATTTTTTTCTTATTTATTTTCTTTGTATTGTATATTGTAAGAATTGTATATTGTAATACATATATAATCCTAGTTCGCTATTCTAATAAATAGATCATAGATAATCCGATATTTTAATTTGAGTTCAAGATCATTTGTTTTTGCTTGAAATGAAATTATAATTAGGAATTACTAACTAAAATGTATATGTACAATAATGTATATGTAAAATGACCCAGCAGATTCAATTTTGCCGCCTCCTAAAAAAATGACAAGAACATTCTCTACCTATCTATATCTATAGAATAGGTAGAGCAAAAAAGAAGGATGTGGAAAAAAAGATATGGATTTTATACAATGACACACTGTATAACAATTTTTCAAAGGGATGTAGCGCAGCTTGGTAGCGCGTTTGTTTTGGGTACAAAATGTCACAGGTTCAAATCCTGTCATCCCTACCTATTCTTTCTCCTATAGATACTTATAAGAGATTCCTTGAGTAAGATCAGTCAATTTTGGACATAATCTTTCATTTTTATATACTATATGTACACATACTATATGTACACACAATAAACTTCGGGGATAAAAAATCCTTTTCTTTACAATTGTATCTACTTTTATATATCTATTGTTATAGGATCTAAGAAAGCGCTCTTAGTTCAGCTCGGTAGAACGCGGGTCTCCAAAACCCGATGTCGTAGGTTCAAATCCTACAGAGCGTGATTCCTTTTATGTTATGTCGAATTACAATGAAAGAACTTAACAAAACAAAGTAGAATTGCAACTTAAAATTGACCTCCTACAAGGAGGAGGTCAATCAAAAAAAGAGATGTTACTCAATCAAAGGTCCAACTGATCACCGCGCCTGTATTGTAAATATGCAGTTACAAATAATCCTGTTAAAGTAATAGGAATTAGACCTAAGACGATTCCGAATAGAAAAACTTCAATCATTTCGATTTGTTTTAGGGAATAAGAAGAGAGGTAAGATCTATCCTTAAATATTAATCTGAATTATCCGTGAATCTCAATGGCCAGGAATTAGTAATTGACGCGGGAAGGAACCATAGAATACCTGAAATGAAATATTATGAGAGGCTTTGATTTTTGTAAATTGTTTATTGAATTTCATTCATTTCAAATAAGTCGTATCTTGTTTAAACCAATAAATAGAGCTGGGGTTATAGTTGAAGCAGCCAGTAAAAAACCAAAATAACTAGTTAGAATAGGCATGAAAGAGCTAAATTAGATATGTTATTTTACTACATATAATTATATGAATAAAACATTTACCTAAGTCTCAATCGAGATATGACGGTAAGAAAAACTAATTTAAATAATTCATTTAGTTCCAATTGAAAGTTCTTGATTCATCAGTTATTTCAGTCATTATAGATGGACACTAAAAAAAAATCAAACCTTGCCTTTTCAAAAAATTGAAAAATCTTGAATATTTTCATTTGATTTTTTTCTTTATTTAAATTTGATTTCGGGCCAACTCGATTCAAAGAAGAGCAACTCCTATTATCTTTTGAAATTCTCTATTCTTTCCATATTAATTTGTTTTGTATTGTAGTTACATAAGGAAAGAACTCTTGGGGGGATCTAATGTAACAACAGTTGCTTCACGAGTATGGATTGTTCCAACGATCTTTTTTTTTCTTTTTGCAAATATTAAAAATACTAAATATAAAAAAGAAGAAAAGAATAATAAAAAATATGAAATCTAGTTCTAATATATTAACCAATGAAAAACGAAATAGTAAAAGAATTAAATAGATAGGGATAGTAATAAGAATTTCCATTTATAATAATTACTATTTAGAATAGTAAGAATAGCTTCAGTTTAGAAGTTTAAAGTGAAATAGTATTAGCATATTTATTCTATGAACGAACAATTACCAATTACTTGAATAAAATGAGAGGATTTAAAAAAAGAAAATATGAACCGAACCGCCAAAGAGTTTTATAGATTTCACATAACATATAATGGAATTTTATGAATATAATGAATGAGATGTTTCAATCATGATATCTCTCATTAATTATGAGAGCCATCCATTCAAGATTTTTACTTTCTATTACTATGATAAATCCACTAATATAAACCTTATTTAATCTTATAGAATCTTAGATTCTAAGGAAAATCTATTTATACATTATTTCTACATAGATAAGGAAGATATAGCAATAGCATTTACTTTCGGTAATGATCGAGACTGCGTTGCTGCGCTAGAGGAAGGATAGCTATACTGATTCGGTCTACTCTAAATACGCCTTTGGTACAAAATTGACGATCTCACAAAGATCCAGTATCAGTAGTTTTAGATTTACTGATTCCATCTTTCACGGAATCGGCCCGCCTTTTTTTTGAACATACAAGAATTTGTGGAGCTCAGCATGTCTGGAAGCACGGGAGAACGTTCTTTTGCTGATATTATTACTAG